GCAATACCTATAGTACCCTCATCGAATTCTACTAATTCACCTGCCATTACTTCATCAAGACCATAAACACGAGCGATGCCATCGCCCACTTGAAGTACGGTACCGGTATTTACAATCGTTACTTCTCTATTATATTGCTCAATACGTTCACGGATAATATTACTAATTTCGTCGGCTCTAATGGTTACCATGAGTATTGTCCTGATTCTTTTTTGAAAGAAAAAAAAATAATGCCTATCATAATCGTAAGGAAAGGACTAATCAGTTATTTCTTTCATCGTACCAAACATCCCAATATTTGCATTAATAGTACGTAAATGTAACTCGTTACTCAAACAACTATTAAGGGTTCCTATAGCTCCTTGTAAAGCTTGTTGGAAAACCCGTTCGCGGACTTGATTAATTGTTCTTTGTTGCTCAAAAAGAATGGTTTCATTTTTGTAATTTTCTAATTGTTTCAAAGTCTTATAAGTTGAATTAATCAAATTTAATTTTTCTCGTTCGATTTCAGAGTATCCATTCACGCGAAACTGATCCGCTTCCGTTTCTACTTTACGCAAGCGAGCCCGGGCATTTTCTAATTGTTGAATAGCTCCTTCACGCAGTTCTTCTGAATTTCTAATAGTATTTAATATCCTCTGCTTTCGATTATCTAATAAATCATTTAATGAAAGTAGATTATCTTTCCATTCATAAAAAAAAAAAAAAAGTTCTATGATCCCTTCCCGAACCAAATATGAATCTTTCGATTCATTTGGCTCTCATGCTCATTTATTCCAATCATTTATCAATTATTTATGAGACTTCCATTCCCATCTTTTTCATGCAATGAGCCTACCCTCTCCCGAGTTTTTTTATTCAATTCATATTCATATTCAATATATATTTATATCGAAAAAGATCACCAATCCAAGATAAAAATATTCGGAGGATTCTTCTGACCAATGAAAAATCAATAATTGTCAGCAAAGTTGTTTTTTTTTCTTGAAATCCAAAGAATTCTTATTACTTTATACGTAGGTTATCAATTCTGCATTATAAAAAAAGACTCAAAAAATTTTATCGACATGAGTGTTTTATATCGAAAAAAGTCTACCAATTCTTTTTGAAATTTTTATTCAGTTTTTTATTAGACTACATTTTTTAATTTTTTAATAGTAGAAAGAGTACCATGTTGCATCTGAACTTCAAACGGTTTAGCTTTAACCATGTTAATTAATTGTCCCAATTTTTGGTTGATAGAGAATCAAAGTAAAGCGGACTTACCAAAGAATAACGAAATGCTATGGTTCTAAAATATGATTTTTTTTATTCAGAAGTAATTCGCGGGATTATGCACTTTTTCCTAGTTATAGTGCCACTGGGTGAATCCAGCCTATTCTTGAAATGAACAACTCACACACACTCCCTTTCCAAAAAAGATCAATACACCGAAAACTACACTTAGATTTATTGGATTTGTTGCTAAAATATCGGTATTAAATCCGAAACTCCCGGCGGATGGCCAGTGACCCAAGTAAACGAAAGAATCGGTTAAATTTTTCATATAATCTCCTCTTCTAGCTAAACTATAAAAAAAAGGACTCTGTCCTTTTTTTTTATTCTTTTTATTGAAAATAAAAAGAAATTTTAATTTAATAATTTAATTTACCTCTTTGGATATTTGTAAACAGAATCAAAAACCTATTCTATTTACAAACGTATTTTCCAAAATTTTTAATTTTCAATAATAATAATGAGACTTATTAGAATTAAGCTAGAATTTGAGACCAAGTTTTATGTCAAGTTCAAAAAACCTAAACTTCCTTTTTTTCGCAACACTCCTTAAAAAAGTTTCTATTAAACTAAAAGAATAAGGGGAAGGAAGAAAGCGAATCGATGTGCTAATTCCCCATCCTCAAATTAGTCCTTCCCAAGGATTGTTGTCTCAATGAATAATTGTAGGAGTTAAATCTTGATAGAATTAAAAAACTACAAAAAAAAATCCCGAATTTTATGATTTCTGGGATTAAACAAAAGGATTCGCAAATAAAAGCGCTAATGCTACAACCAGGCCATAAATTGTTAAAGCTTCCATAAAAGCCAAACTAAGCAATAAAGTACCTCGGATTTTTCCTTCTGCCTCAGGTTGTCTCGCGATACCTTCGACAGCTTGACCCGCAGCTGTACCTTGACCAACTCCAGGTCCAATAGAAGCAAGCCCAACAGCCAACCCAGCAGCAATAACCGAAGCAGCAGAAACCAGTGGATTCATGATAAGTTCCTCACACCAAAATAAAGAAATAGTTAATGATACAATCATCAAATGACTTAGGACGTAATTCTAATTAAGTAATCGCTAAGATTCATCAAGCCAAAATAACCAAAAACTAGAATTTAAATAATATAATAAAATGAGTGAATCATAAGAATTACTTTAATAGTAGTTCCTATTCACGGGATTTTTAAAAATCCATAATATAGATATACGACTTTTTTATGCCATTTATTTTTTGTGAAC